CTTCGCGACTCCATATCCATAATCCAATCTTTTTTATTCAATTTCTAATCGGCCTTTGGATACAAATCGTGAGAATGTATATTCTTCCTCAAATATACTATTGAGAGGTAAAGGATTAAACCTTTTTAAGAAATAAAGTTTTTGATCGGAATATTAAAAAAACTGAAAGACCCCTTAACTATTTAAGTTTTTGATAGAACGAATCACACTTTTACCACTAAACTATACCCGCTACATATTTATTATTGTATATGAATGGACCATTTGTCGAACAAAAGAGTGAGGCGCAATCAAGATAGCATCAGAATTATGAAAATTTTAGCGTTGACGCTTCGTCCCGCCGGGGACTTAAATAGGCGAAGAGCAGAAAGCTTACTTAAATAACATAAAAAAAGTTATAGTTATAGTTATATTATACTTTTCTTTTCGTTTGATACGAAGTCATTACTGACAGTCCCGGTCTGAAAGAATCATTGAAGCTGGATCATAGAAAGGATGAAATCTGCATACATGGTTTCTTTTTTTTTTTCAACTTCTCTTTCAACTGCCAGATCTTACCTTACTTATGAATTAAGAATTCGGGTCAATTGGATCTCAATTGTTCAAATAAAGCTTGTCTCTTGAACAAATAAATGAGTTATATTATAACTACGTTTATAAATAAATATGTGTGTTTAATATTTGGTTNATATTTTTTTTTTATTTTTCATTTTAATACTTTTTATTGTTTAATATAAGTACATATATATGTACATAATAAATAAATATATATATATATATGTTTATTATTCCAGTTTCTTTTTCCAGTAAGTAATAAATTGATAAAAAGAAAATAAAAAGAAAATAAAAAAAAAAATATATTAATTTAATATTAATAATATTAAGATTAAGTATTATTAAGTATTAATAATAAGAAATGACACTTCAACAAGTATTTTTGATTGATATCAAATCATTATTAAATCATTTTATCTATGGAAATACTGGCCTGGCCCGGCCAGTACTTAAACCAAGCCGGGGGAATAAACCTTTCGTACAAAATAGAAGAAGTAGGGTATTTTTCTATTGGGGATATCCGTTTCGAATCATTATCTAAATTGAATTCCTGATCAAATTTCTTCTTATATTTATATATATATATATTTTGATCCTATATATAGATATATATTGCTTTATTGTTCTTTTTATATATCTTTATTTTATATATCTTTATCTTATATCTTTTTATTTTTTATTATAAAAAATATAATAAATAAATATATTATATTATTTTATTTATTATAAAATATAAAATAAAAATTTATTTAATTTATTTATATTTATAAATAAATATAAAAAATAAAGAATATAATTTAATAGAATATAAATAAAAGAATATATAAAAAAAAATATATAAAAAAAAAAAAATAGATAAATAAAAAAGTAAAACAAAGGTTTTTATCAATCTTTACTTCACGTGTCACATCACATAAAAAATTTTCCATTTTTAAACGGGGATGGGAATGGGGAGAGATGGCTGAGTGGACTAAAGCGGCGGATTGCTAATCCGTTGTACGAGTTATTCGTACCGAGGGTTCGAATCCCTCTCTCTCCGCTTCTTCTTATTACTTGAGACTTTCGAATTCGAAGGAATTTCGATCCCTTGATTTTATCATAGGTAAATGTATGGAATAGATAAAATCATAAGAAAAAAAAATTTAGAAAAAGCAGGAAAAACGAAAGATATCTTTTTTTTATTCCTCACGTCCAGGATTACGCCCTGGATCATTAGATAAAAATCCGAAGATGAAGAGAGAAATAAAGAATATCACTACTGTATAAACGAATAATTTGAGAGTAAGCATTACACAATCTCCAAGATCTTTTTTTTTTTTGAAAAAGGGAATAGGTTACTTATTTTTTACTTTACCACATACACTATTTTGTTTTGACATGACACCCCCAAAAAAATGAAGTGTTTTTTGAAAAGAAAGTCATTTTCACGAATTTCTTTGGAATAAGATTTTGATTCCTTCGTTATCAAAAATTTCTTGTCATATGAATAATTAGGTATTGTAGGCAACCTAATAAAGTCTTTGCTCACTGTAAGGTCAGAACGAGGAAATAAGTTGATCAAAATTCATCGCTGCGGTTATTCAATATACAAGAATTTCTATTTTTGAATCGAGGGTTCATAATGTAAGACTTATCTGGTCTTATCCATTTTTCGAATTTTTATTTATCGAATAAATCATGAATTTAGCAGAGTATTAAATCATCGAAAACTTACAGCAGCTTGCCAAACAAAGGCTAAGAGAAAAAAAAGTACAGGTATGACAGGCATAACATCTACGATTGGATTTAAAAAGGCATAAGCTTCGGGCAATTTGGCGAAGAAAAAACTACTCGAATAAAAGACAGAATTAAGACAGATGCAGATTAAACTAAAGATATTAAGCATAACAAAATTTCGTTCTTGTAGATTAGATAATTTTATTCTGATTGAGTTTTTTTTTTATAAGGGAAAAAAAAGACAAGTCAAAAAATCTTTCTTTTTTTTTTTGAACTCTCCCAAATAAAAATCTTTCCTTCCATTCTCAAATGAGAATACAAGGAATTCCATTTTCATACAATATCTTAACTGAATTCCCTGTAATGATCAATGAATTTTTTTTATTCTATATCTACATGTGTTGAATCCTAGCAACAATATATCCCCAATGTATTTATTTATTGGGTTGGAATTGACGAATAACCAATACCAATATTAATGTTTATTAGTATCGAATAGAAATTCGAAATGGGGCGTGGCCAAGCGGTAAGGCAGCGGGTTTTGGTCCCGTTATTCGGAGGTTCGAATCCTTCCGTCCCAGATCGTTTCCATCAGAAACGAAAGATGGGATCACATCGTATTCCACATGAAACATCAAATTGTTAACGAGAACAATCTTTTGTTCTGAATTCTAAGAATCATTCTTAGAATCATATTTTTTCTTTCATTTGGTTTCTCACAAACGTAATCAAGTGTCAAATGTGGGTGGAAATAAATATCTTTTTTTTTTAATTCAAAAAAGAAATTCTGGGTTTATCATTCACATTCAGGATATGTTCGTACTACTCAATATTCATTTTCAAGTTAGTTACTTATGGAAACTTTATGTCCCATATCTATGAAATGTCAATTCTCACATGAAGCATTCTGAATCGAAATGTGAATGAAAGAAAGGCCTCTTTATTCCCTTACCAAGGGTAAAAAGCCTAAAGTAAATAAATGGGGTATCCCAATTCCACAGTCTATGTGGAGACTAAAGAGTAGGGAGTTTTTGGTACTAATTTAATCACTGGTCTTAAAACTTCTAAAGCTGGTGTGGGAAAAAAATAGTAAAAACGAATTGATCTGGACCCCATTTTTTTGTATTTTATCTGGTTCATCTTATATCTTATCCGGTTCAAATGAATAATTGGAAATCAATGTAATGTAGCGATTGGGGGGAAATTCGTATATTGCATCTACTTGACTTTATGAAATTGATAGAAAAGCAAAATTCTTGAACCTGAAGTAAAACAAAATCCGTATTGTATAAAATAAAAAAGTTTTATTAATAATTGATTTTGTTCCGGGATTGCAAATCTATTAATATTAAAGGTTCTTCTTTTGAGGTTTATAGTTTATTTGTTCGAGAAAAATGGATCCTTCATGATTGATCGTCCCGAACAATCTTTTTAAGATGTAAATAAGTCTTAAGGAAACTTATTTATTCGTCTTTTTTAGAAATATGTTTCATTCATATGATAGAATATAGAGTTAAATAAATTGGATCCTTGCCGATCCTTCCCCGGATAAATACTTATCTATCCATAGATAGATAGATAGAAAGTATGTACTATTATATACCGGTATACACACACCGGTTGAGCCAATGACTATTCATGATTCCATATTGAATCAATTACATACCGGTTTGAAATAAAATTAGAGGAATGTTATGGTAAAACTTCGTTTGAAACGATGTGGTAGAAAGCAACGTGCGACTTGAAGGACATGATCGGCTGTGGATTCTTACATCCACCATTTTCTATAGGAATGAAGATGTTCTTAGCTCGACATAGTTTGTTCTGCTCTGTTAGGAACCTAATTTGTGTTAGGTTGTAAGTAAATAGTACATGATGGAGCTCGAGCAGAAAGGATTGATTCGTTTATCAGGGGGAAGAATCTAGGGTTAGTAACTATCAATAAGTTAGACCAACTTTGTAAGTATATCCTCAATATATAAATCGAAAGGTAAAAAAAATCGAAAAATCAAAGAAGTTTGAAAAATAAAAAGTAAAATTTTTCAGAATTGGTAAAACTATTTCGATCAAAAGTGTATCACAAGGGAATCCACCGTTCATATTCTATTTCTATAGTATAGAAAAAAATAACAAAAAACAAAAAGGTATGTTGCTGCTCTTTTGAAAGGAGTAAGGATCACCGAAGTAATGTCTAAACCCAATGATTTCACAAAGCAAAGATAAAGGATTCCGGAACAAGTAAACACTATTTTCAATTGTCTCAACAATTGAATCAGAATGAGGAATAAAAATAGATTCGAGATGAGACAAACGAAAGAGGTTAGAGACGGCTCAATAAATGTCTAAGGGTTTCCCTTCGAACTCTGTCAGAATTACCCAACTTGAGTTATGAGTACGAATGAGATTTCTTTTTTTCTGTAAGGAAGAATAAAAAAACGACTCAAATCATAGTCTAATTCATGATTTTATGGATCCATTTGCCATTATATACATATACAGAAATTTAGAATCCTTTTTTCTCGAGCCGTATGAGGAGAAAACCTCCCATACGTTTCTAGGGGGGGCATTGTTTATTTACATCTATTCCAATGAGCCATCTACCGAATCGTTGCAATTGATGTTCGATCCCGAAGAGAAGGAAGAGATCTTAGAAAAGTAGGTTTTTACGACCCGATAAAGAATCAAACTTATTTAAATGTTCCTGTTATTCTATATTTCCTTGAAAAAGGTGCTCAACCTACGGGAACTGTTTGTGATATTTTAAGGAAGGCGGAATTATTTCAAGAAAGAACTTCGATTTGAGTTAATTAAAGGAAAAAAACAAAATAAATAAATAAAAAAAAGGGGGGGGACTAGTATCTATCTTTGTGTAATTATTTACACACAATTTGCCTTTTTTTTGCTGTATTCATACTTAATTTACTTTTTTTTCTTGTTTTGTTTGTTGCGGGAATCCACCAACAAACAAGGGGTTAATCTTGCTTATCGTACCTCTATTGATTGAATAAACCCGAGATTTTTTCTTTACTTTACCTCTTTCGTATTTTTTTCACCCAAATTTATTATTTATGTTTATGTTGTGCCAATCCAACACAAGTCCTTATTTGATTTACTTAAATTTGTTTTCTTAACATTGGATTCATATTGACAATGGTGCATCGAAGAAATATAATTCGATCGTAGATAAATAGATCCGTTTATCTCCACCCCATATTGGTTTTTTCTTTCCTTCACTTCAGTCAAATGATGGGTTTGCCCTGCCAGATTTACTGGCATACAAGATGTATTTTCTTAACGAAAAAGAAAAGAAAATTGATAAAGAAAATGGTGGTTTGTCACAATTTTGACATCTCCATTGGGAATCTGTTGTTGTTTAATCCGATCTGTCCATTTTGGTATTTTGGTCTTTTTAATTGATCAACAAATCTTTCTTTTCGATTTGTTCTAGTTCAATGTTTTGACGGGGTCGTGCAGTGCAATTCAATTGATTTTTTTATTTTGACCGTATTTACATATCCTATTTATTTTATTCGGGTTGCTAACTCAACGGTAGAGTACTCGGCTTTTAAGTGCGATTATGATCTTTTACACATTTGGATGAAGCAACAGATTCGTCCAGACTATTGGTAGAGTCTATAAGACCACGACTGATCCTCAAAGGTAATGAATGGAAAAAACAGCATGTCGTAATAAAATATTATTATTATTTTTATTATTTAATTAATTATTTAATTTATTATTTAATTAAAGTAGAACTTTGAGTTTATCCTTACCGGATCGTTACAAANTTTTTTTTTTCTTTTTGGAAGTGAAAAAAAAAATTCACATTTACAGTTGGGTCTAGTGAATAAATGGATAGAGCCCTATGGCTCTAATTCTGGTGAAATAAAAAGCAACGAGCTTTTGTTCTTAATTTGAATGATTACCCGATCTAATTAGACGTTAAAGATAGATTAGTGCCTGATGCGGGAAAGGGTGGGTTCTTTTGTGAGTGGACCATTGATTTTCTTTCTTTTTTTTTTTTATGAATCCTAATTATTCTTTATTATGGATTGGAGACGGATGTGTAGAAGAAACAGTATACTGATAAAGAGAATTTATTCCAAAGTCAAAAGAGCGATCGAGTTGCAAAAATAAAAGATTTTTGACCCTCTTGTCTTGTAATTATAACGAACATAAACCAATTGGATAGAAAAGGAGAGGAAAAAGATCTGTTGATTGGACTCCCCTGTTTCCTTTGTTTGTGGGATATATATTCTTTTCTTACTGTAATTATATACATAATATATACCCTGTTCTGACCATATTGCACTATGTATCATTTGATAACCCCAAAAATGAAATGGGTCCTGCCTCTGGTTCAAGTAGAAATGTAAATGGAAGAATTACAAGGATATTTAGAAAAAGATGGATCTCGGCAACAAAACTTTCTGTATCCGCTTCTCTTTAAGGAGTATATTTACACATTTGCTCATGATCGTGGTTTAAATGGTTCGATTTTTTACGAATCCACGGAAATTTTTGGTTATGACAATAAATCTAGTTCAGTACTTGTGAAACGTTCAATTATTCGAATGTATCAACAGAATTATTTGATTTATTCGGTTAACGATTCTAACCAAAATCGATTCGTTGGGTACAACAATTATTTTTATTTTCATTTTTATTCTCAGATGATATTGGAAGGTTTTGCAGTCATTGTGGAAATTCCATTCTTGCTGCGATTAGTATCTTCCCTCGAAGAAAAAAAAATACCAAAATCTCAGAATTTGAATTTACGATCTATTCATTCAATATTTCCCTTTTTGGAGGACAAATTATCGCATTTAAATTATGTGTCAGATATACTAATACCTTATCCCATCCATCTGAAAATCTTGGTTCAAATCCTTCAATGCTGGATCCAAGATGTTCCTTCTTTACATTTATTGCGATTCTTTCTTCACGAATATCATAATTGGAATAGTCTTATTACTCCGAATAATTCTATTTTTTTTTTTTCAAAAGAAAATAAAAGACTATTTCGGTTCCCATATAATTCTTATGTATCTGAATGCGAATTTTTATTAGTTTTTCTTCGTAAACAATCTTCTTATTTACGATTAACATCTTCTGGAGCTTTTCTTGAGCGAACACATTTCTATGGAAAAATAGAACATCTTATAGTAGTGCGCCATAATTATTTTCAGAAGACCCTATGGTTCTTCAAGGATCCCTTCATGCATTATG